TGTTCATATCGATCTATTATGCGCCCTTGCATCTAGCATTGGGTAGACCTCATACAATAACTGTCATAGCTCTACCCTATCTTTTATTTCATTTTTTCTGCAATTGCAATAATCACAAACATCTTTTGAATTATGGATCCACTAATCCAAATTCAATGCGTAATTTTAGCACTCAAAGGATATTCCTGAATAATCTTATTTTTCAGTTATTGAACCTTTTCATTTTACCAAGTTCAATGTTAGTCAGATTAGTCAACATTTATATGTTTCGATGCAACAACCAATTCTTATTTCTAACAAGTAGTTTTGTTGGTTGGTTAATTGGTCACATTTTATTCATGAAATGGGTTGGATTGGTATTAGTCTGGATACAGAAATTGGTATTAGTCTGGATACAGAAAAAGAATTCTATTAAATCTAATGTACTTATTCGATCTAATAAGTACATTATGTCAGAATTTAGAAATTGGATGTCTCGAATCTTTATTATTTTTTTTTTTATTTCCTCAATATACTATTTAGGGAGAACACCACTGCCTTTTTTTATTTTCAATAAAAAACTGTCAGAAATTCAAGAAAGAGGTGAAATTGATAAAAAAGAAAAAATAGGTGTAGAAAGAACTTCCAAAACGAAGTTAACTAAACAAGAACAAAAAAAATCCAACGCAGAATATCTTTCTGCTTCTCTTTTTTCGAAGGAAAGAGAGAATTCGTACAAAATCGATGAAAGAGAGGAGAAAGATAAAGATATCTTTCGATTGGAAAAACCTTTTTTAAGGATGATTTTCGATTATAAACGATTCCATCGTCCTTTGCGATATATAAAAAATGATCGATTTGAAAATGCTGTAAGAAATGAGATGTCACAATTCTTTTTTCATACATCTCAAAGTGATGGAAAAGAAAGAATATCTTTTACGTATCCATCTAGTTTATCAACTTTTCTTGAAATGATGCAAAGAAAGACATCTCTCTTCACAACAGAAAAACTCTCCTATGATGAATTGGATAATCATTGGAGTTCGATTAATGAACAAAAAAGAAACAACCTAAGTAATCAATTTCTAAATAGGGCCGAAGCTCTAGATAAGGAATTTTTTGCTTTGGATGTACTCGAAAAAAAGATTAGATTATGTAATGATGAGACTAAAAAATACTTACCTAAAATATATGATCCTTTGTTGAACGGACCCTATCGCGGACGAATCAAAAAAAGTTTTTTATTCTCAATCAAGAATAAAACTTACACAAAAAACTACATTTTGATAAATAAGATTCACGCCATCCTTCTTAATATTAATACTGATTATCCAGACTTTGAACAGAAAATAGATAGATTTGATAAAAAATCATTATCAAATGAAATTCGTTTTTTTTTTAACTTGATCAGTCAATTTTCTGGAAAATCAGTATCCAATTTCCATTTTAAAGGACTTTATTTATTTCGAGAACATGAAAAGATGGATTCCGAAGCTAAAAAAAAAAAAATGAAATTTTTATTCGACGCAATTCTAACTGATGCGAACGATAAAACAATTCTAAATAGAAAAGAATGTATTGGAATAAAAGAAAGCAGTAAAAAAGTTCCTCGATGGTCATACAAATTCATTGACGAAGAAGAATACCTGGAAAGCAATGGTAAAAGAGAAGATTATGAGATTTGTTCAAGAAGACCCAAACCACCTATAGTAATTTATACTGATACTGATAACTCAGAGAATGCCGATGCTTATACGTATCCCAAGGATACTGATAATTCTGATGGAAAAGAAGAATTTGCTTTAATAGAGTATTCACAACAATCGGATTTTAGCCGAGACATAATCAAAGGATCTAGACGCGTTCAAAGACGTAAAACTGTTAATTGGAAAATCCTTCAAGCAAGTCCACATTCTCCTCTTTTTTTGGACAAAATTGACAAATCCTCTTTCTTTTCTTTTGAGATTTTCGAGCCAATGAAAATCTTTTTTCTAAATTGGATGTGGAAAAAGAAAAATACAGAATTGACAATTTCGGATTATACAGAGGAAAAGAAAAATAAAAAAGAGATTAAGAAAAAAGAGGAAGCGGAGCGTATGGAAATAGCGGAAGCCTGGGAAAACACTCAAAATGCTCAAGCAATAAGAGGTCTTTTATTAGTAACCCACTCGATTATTAGAAAATATATTCTATTACCCTCATTGATAATAACTAAAAATCTCGTTCGTATACTATTATTTCAATCTCCCGAATGGTCAGAGGATTTAAAGGATTGGAATAGAGAAATGTATATTAAGTGCACCTATAATGGCGTGCCATTATCCGAAACAGAATTTCCGAAAAACTGGCTAACTGAGGGTATTCAAATAAAGGTCCTTTTTCCTTTTCGTCTGAAACCTTGGCACAGATACAGATCTAAGCTACGATCCCCTCAAAAGGAAAAGGATCCAATGAAAAAAAAAGTGAAAAAAATGGATTTCTTCTTTTTTACAGTTTTCGGAATGGAAGTAGAATCCCCCTTTTCTTCTTCTCCCCGAAAGCGACGTTCGTTTTTTGATCCAATTTTTAAAGAACTTAAAAAAAAAATCAAAATTTGGAAAAAGCATTTTTTTCAAAGAACAAAATCTTTTCTAAATATCACAAAAGAAAAAGCACAATGGATCATCCAAATTCTTCTATTTCTAAAAGAAAAAAGAAAAAAACTATCATTATCAGAATTGATAAAAATCAAAATAGATGAATTGAATGAAATTCAAAAAGATTCAACAAAAAGTAAGAGTAATCCAATGATTTACGAATCCACCATTCCAATTCAATCTATTAATTGGACAGACTGTTCATTGACAGAAAAAAAAATAAAAGATCTGAATGATAGAACAAAGAAAATCATAAAACAAATAGAAGAATTTAAAAAAGACAAGAAAAAAGGTTCAGAGAGAAATATTTGTTCTAAGAAAACAACTTATGATGATAAAAGATTAGAATTACAAAAAAATATTTGGCAGATATTACAAAAAAGAAATGTTCGATTATTCCGCAAATCACATTCTTTTTTAAAATTTTTCATAGAAAGGGTATATATAGATATCTTTCTATGTATCATTAATATTCCTAAAATCAATGTACAACTTTTTCTTGAATCAACAAAAAAAATTCTTAATAAATACATTTACAATAATGAAGCAAATGAAGAAAGAAAAAGAAGTGATAAAAAAGATCAAAGTCTAATTCACTTTATTTCTACTATAAAAAAATCAATTTGTAATATTAGGAATACGAATTCACAGAATTTTTGTGACGTATCCTCTTTGTCACAAGCATATGTATTTTTTAAATTATCACAAACCCAAGTTATTAACTTAGATAAGTATAAATTAAGATCCCTTTTTGAATATCATGGAACACCTCTTTTTCTTAAGAATGAAATAAAGGATTCTTTTTTTGGAGTACAAGGAATATCTCATTCCAAATTAAAACATAAGAGCGCTCCCAATTCTGTAATGAATCAATGGACAAATTGGTTAAAAGGTCATTATCAATACGATTTATCTCAGAATGGATGGTCTAGATTAGTATCCCAAAAATGGCGAAATAAAATGAATGAACGCCATGTGGCTCAAAATAAGGATTTAACCAAATATCATTCATATGAAAAAAACGGATTAATTCTTTACAAAAAACAAGAAATAGACTCATTAACAAATCAAAAAAAAAAAATGAAAAAACAATATGGGTATGATCTTTTATCATATAAATCTATTAATTATGCAGATAAGAAGGACTCATATATTTATGGATATAGATCGTCATTCCAAGCAAATAATAACCAAGCGATTTCTTATAATTGCAACACGCGTAAAAAAAAAAAATTGGATATGACGGATGAAATTCCTATCAAGAATTATATAGTAGAAGATTCTATTCTAGATATGGAAAAAAATCTGGATAGAAAGTGTTTTGATTGGAGAATTCTGAATTTTTGTCTTAGAAATAAAATGCATTTTGGGGGTTCGATCGATACCGATTATTATTTTACGCTTCATCAAGAAATCAACCCATCCAATCAAAAAAAAAACCTTTTTGATTGGATGGGAATGAATGTAGAAATACTAAATCGTTCTATAGCGAATCGGGAATCTTTTTTCTTCTCTAAAAATTGGATATTTTTTAATGCATATACGAGTAACCCATGGATCATCCCAATCCAATTCCTTTTTTTGAATTTTAATGTAAATCAAAATGTTAGTGAAAAGAAAAAGATCACGGAAAAGAATAAAACAGAATATGCAAGTCGACTAAATCTTGAAGCATCCCTTTCAAAGAAAGAAAAAGATGTTAAAGAAGATTATGCAGGATCCGACATAAAAAAGGGTGTAAAAAAAGATAGATACACGAACAACATCGAAGCAGAACTTAATTGCTTCCAAAGAGGGTATTTGCCTTTTCAATTGAACTGGCATGATTGCTTAAATGAAAGAATAATTAAGAATATCCAAGTATATTGTCTCCTGCTTAGACTGAAAAATCTAAAAGAGATTGTTATAGCCTCTATTCAAAGAGGAGAACTAAGTCTAGATATTATGAAAATTAAGAATCAGAAGGATTTCACTCTTACAGAATTGAATAAAAATACGGAATTGATAAAAAATGGAATATTGAGTATCGAACCAATTCGTCTGTCTAGAAGAAACCATGAACAATTTAATATGTATCAAATCATAGGCCTTTCGTTTATTCATAAGAGAAAGCACCAAATTATTAAGAAATCCATTACAAGAACAAGAGATCAAAAGCTGACTGAAAATAAAGAAAAAAAGAATTATGATTTGCTTGTTCCTGAAAATATTTTATCCGCTAGACGTCGTAGAGAATTGAGAATTCTAATTTGTTTCAATCCTAAGAATAGAAATAGTGTGCATAGAAATAAGGCATTTTACAATGAGAATAAAGTGAATAATTGCTGTCAAGTTTTGGCTACAAGTAAAGATCTTGATAGAGATAAAAAAAAACTAATTAATTTAAAGTTCTTTCTTTGGCCAAATTATCGATTAGAAGATTTAGCTTGTATGAATCGCTATTGGTTTGATACCAATAATGGCAGCCGTTTCAGTATGGTAAGGATACATATGTATCCCCGATTGAAAATTAGTTAATCTACATTTTTCTTTTTTTTTTTCTATTTCTCGTAACATATCTGATATGTGAAAACAAATAGATGCACATACGCATTGTCTTACCCTCTATTCTGAGGCACGATACTAATTCAATGATATATCCTACCCATTAGATCTATAACTGAATCTTCTTATTTGAAGTCTACAATTTTGCTTTTGTGAATGCATAAATATAGTCTTTTTTGTATACCTATTTGAATTGGGTTGATTAATCAAAATTTATTTGAAAAATCAGGAACTCTTAAGAAAATTAAGATTATTGTATATACCAAATTGAAAATGAGTGTCATTATTATTACTGATCAATAAAAATATCTAGACTCTATAAAATAAAAAAGGGGGGAAAGACAAGCTTTCATTTTTTTATGGTAAAAAAATCATTTATATCCGTTATTTCACAAGAAAAAAAAGAAGAAAACCCGGGATCGATTGAATTTCAAGTATTCAATTTCACCAATAAGATACGAAGACTTACTTCACATTTGGAATTGCACAGAAAAGACTATTTATCTCAAAGGGGTTTACGTAAAATTCTGGGAAAACGGAAACGACTCCTGTCTTATTTGTCAAAGAAAAATGGAATACGTTATAAAAAATTAATTAATCAGTTGGATATTCGGGAGCCACAAACTAATTAATTTGAAGAGTCGTTTTGAATTATTCGATTTCTTAGATCTTGAATCTTGATGAACTCATCTTTGTTTTAAGCAATTCATGGAAGAATGAATCGAGGAAAAACCTATGAATGCCCCAGCTACAAGAAAAGACCTCATGATAGTCAATATGGGTCCTCACCACCCATCAATGCATGGTGTTCTTCGACTTATTGTTACTCTAGATGGTGAGGATGTTATTGATTGTGAACCAATATTGGGTTATTTACATAGAGGGATGGAAAAAATTGCAGAAAACCGAACAATTGTACAATATCTGCCTTATGTAACACGTTGGGATTATTTAGCTACTATGTTCACAGAAGCAATAACCGTAAATGGACCGGAACAGTTAGGAAATATTCAAGTACCTAAAAGAGCCAGCTATATTCGAATAATTATGTTGGAGTTGAGTCGTATAGCTTCTCACCTACTATGGCTGGGACCTTTTATGGCAGATATTGGTGCACAAACCCCTTTCTTCTATATTTTCAGAGAAAGAGAATTAATATATGATCTATTCGAAGCTGCCACAGGTATGAGAATGATGCATAATTTTTTTCGTATCGGAGGGGTAGCGGCTGATCTACCTCATGGCTGGATAGATAAATGTTTGGATTTCTGCGATTATTTTTTAACAAGGGTTGTTGAATATCAAAAACTTATTACGCGAAATCCTATTTTTTTAGAACGGGTTGAGGGAGTAGGCATTGTTGGTGGAGAGGAAGTAATAAATTGGGGTTTATCAGGACCAATGCTTCGGGCTTCCGGAATACAATGGGATCTACGTAAAGTTGATCATTATGAATGTTACGAGGAATTTGATTGGGAAGTTCAATGGCAAAAAGAAGGAGATTCATTAGCTCGTTATTTAGTACGAATTGGTGAAATGGTAGAATCCATAAAAATTATTCAACAGGCTCTGGAAGGAATTCCGGGAGGGCCATATGAGAATTTAGAAATCCGTTGCTTTGATAGAGAAAAGGATCCAGAATGGAATGATTTTGAATATCGATTCATTAGTAAAAAGCCGTCTCCGACTTTTGAATTACCGAAACAAGAACTTTATGTGAGAGTTGAAGCCCCAAAGGGAGAATTAGGAATTTTTCTAATAGGGGATCAGAATGGTTTTCCTTGGAGATGGAAAATTCGTCCCCCGGGTTTTATCAATTTGCAAATTCTTCCTCAGTTAGTTAAAAGAATGAAATTGGCTGATATTATGACAATACTAGGTAGCATAGATATCATTATGGGAGAAGTTGATCGTTGAAATGATAATTGATACAACAGAAGTACAAGATATCAATTCTTTTTCCAGATTGGAATCTTTAAAAGAGGTGTATGGAATTATATGGATACTTGTCCCTATTTTGACTCTTGTATTGGGAATCACAATAGGTGTGCTAGTGATTGTATGGTTAGAAAGAGAAATATCCGCAGGGATACAACAGCGTATTGGACCTGAATACGCCGGTCCTTTGGGAGTTCTTCAAGCTCTAGCAGATGGAACAAAACTACTTTTCAAAGAGAATCTTATTCCATCTAGGGGAGATATTCGTTTATTCAGTATTGGACCATCCATATCAGTCATATCAATTCTAGTAAGCTATTCAGTAATTCCTTTTGGCTATAACTTTGTTTTAGCTGATCTCAATATCGGTGTTTTTTTATGGATTGCTATTTCGAGTATTGCTCCCATTGGACTTCTTATGTCAGGATATGGGTCAAATAATAAATATTCCTTTTTGGGTGGTCTACGGGCTGCTGCTCAATCGATTAGTTATGAAATACCATTAACTCTATGTGTGTTATCAATATCTCTACGTGTGATTCGTTGAGACAGAAACTTTTCCATGCTCCTTTCTTTTCGTCTTTATTTCTTTTCTTCTTTATAGGAAATTTATAGGAAAGGGGTAGAAAAAATGGAATAGATATCCTGATTTTGGATTCTCATTATTTTTATTCGGAATTCGGATTGATGAACTAAATCAGATAGTTATATGAGTGAAATAAAACAGCTTCCATTTATTCATTATTCATTGATTTAATATTCTAATATTCTATAATATTCTCTAATTTGAATTATGAATTTAATGAAATTGAAATTCAATATCAATATATTTAGTAATCAAATTCAAAAAATAGATATCTATTTATAGATATCTATTTGTATTTTGAATATAGAATATTTATATTTAAGAATATAATAAACTATTTGAATTTAAACTATTTAATATAATATTAATATAAAATTCTTTAAAATTCTTAATATCTTAATATATATATATATTATTAATCTTAATATATATATATATTATTAATATATAATATATTAATATATAATATAATATATAGATATAGAATTAATATACTATGATTTGAATTTCATTTGAATCTGCAGTAAAAATATTGAGTCTCATTTTCTATGTATAAGAATTAAGTGAAAAAAAATTATAAACGGAAGAAAGCGTTTACCCCAAAATTGGTTGATTAGTCATCCTGTTTTGAAGCGGGCTCAAAAGACCAACCTTATTGAGTTTTCACTATCGTTTGTATGAATTACCATACATCTATTACCATAAGGGGAGATTGATAAAAAATGCGTGGATGGTTAGAAACACCAAGATACACAAAGGATTAGTAATGGAGATTATGTAAATTCTCCAAAAGAGCATTTCCGCATAATATAAAAAGAATACAAATTGGGGCTTTAAGTTGGTAGAAAAAATAAGGCAGTACTCCCCACAATTCCGATCCAGAGTATGCTTCTATCCACTCATTAAATAAATAACTATCAGAAACGAAATAATCCTTTAATTTTTTTTTTGAAGTCCCTTTTTGTTTTGCACATAAAAAAAAGAAGAATAGGAACGAAAAAAAAAAAAGAATAGAATACAATAAAAAAAAGAGGGATCCCTTTTGATTCTTTCTTATATCCATATTCATGGAAATACAATTTATGTCATAATTCATAAACTAATGTCGAATTTTTTTTCGTAATCAAAAACGACGGGTTATTGAGAATTCTAAAGAGTATTTTATTGAATTGAAGAGTTCAATTATTACTCAACAAATTCAAATTCTTAAGGGATGAGATCAATTCGGAAGTACCTTTTTTGTATTTATTATTATAACAGACAGAATTCAATTGGTCTAATTCAGGACCGTCCAATGGATTTGAATCCTATCTATCCTAGGGATATATCAAGATAAATAACCGGCCCGGTCCCTTAGATTTATTTATGACCTTCGAGGAGCCGTATGAGGTGAAAATCTCATGTACGGTTCTGTAATAGCGATGGGAACAGTAATGTTATCACCGACTAGGATTATCTAACAGTTTAAGTACAGTTGATATAGTTGACGCGCAATCAAAATATGGTTTTTGGGGATGGAATTTATGGCGTCAACCTATAGGTTTTATCATTTTTCTAATTTCTTCCCTAGCGGAATGTGAAAGATTACCTTTTGATTTACCAGAAGCAGAAGAAGAATTAGTAGCAGGTTATCAAACCGAATATTCGGGTATCAAATTTGGTTTATTTTACGTTGCTTCCTATTTAAACTTATTAGTTTCTTCATTATTTGTAACAGTTCTTTACTTGGGCGGTTGGAATATCTCTATTCCGTACATATTTGTTTCTGAGCTTTTTGAAATAAATAAAACATGTGGAGTTTTTGGAACTACAATTGGTATCTTTATTACATTAGCTAAAACTTATTTGTTCTTGTTCCTTTCTATCACAACAAGATGGACTTTGCCTAGGCTAAGAATGGATCAATTATTAAATCTTGGATGGAAATTTCTTTTACCTATTTCTCTGGGTAATCTATTATTAACAACTTCGTTTCGACTATTTTCACTGTAAAAGATTGATATTCAATATTCATAACTTGTCTCAAACAAGAGAAAGAAACAAAACAAAAATATTCATAGATATTCACGATATGTTCCTTATGGTAACTGGGTTCATGAATTATGGTCAACAAACAGTACGAGCTGCAAGATACATTGGTCAAAGTTTCATGATTACCTTAGCCCACGCAAATCGTTTACCTGTAACTATTCAATATCCTTATGAAAAATTAATAACATCGGAACGTTTCCGCGGTCGAATCCATTTTGAATTTGATAAGTGCATTGCTTGTGAAGTATGTGTTCGTGTATGTCCTATAGATCTACCCGTTGTTGATTGGAAACTGGAAACTGATATTCGAAAGAAACGATTGCTTAATTACAGTATTGATTTTGGGATCTGTATATTTTGTGGTAACTGCGTTGAGTATTGTCCAACAAATTGTTTATCAATGACTGAAGAATATGAACTTTCGACTTATGATCGTCACGAATTGAATTATAATCAAATTGCTTTGGGCCGTTTACCAATGTCAGTAATTGACGATTATACAATTCGAACAATTCAATTCAAATAAGATTCTGTATTTATATTTAGATTTATATAATTTTCTTAATAATATAGTTTATAGTTTCGAAATAGTTTCGAATACTCGTTCGTATAAAGAATTAGATTCGTCCTATAACTGTACCTAGATGAATTCACACTCCTTAGGATTTAATTCAATTAGGAATTTAGTATATCAAATTTTTTCCTGGTCGTATCAATAAGGTCATGAAATTTCAATTTATTTATCTTTTATTTTTCATCTAATGGATTTACCTGAACCGATACATGATTTTCTTTTAATCTTTCTGGGATCAGGTCTTGTATTAGGAAGTCTAGGAGTAGTATTATTTACCAACCCAATTTTTTCTGCCTTTTCGTTGGGACTGGTTCTTGTTTGTATATCTTTATTCTATATTTTATCAAACTCCCATTTTGTAGCTGCAGCACAGCTACTTATTTACGTAGGAGCTATAAACGTTTTAATCATATTTGCTGTGATGTTCATAAATGGTTCAGAATATTACCAAGATTTTCATCTTTGGACCGTTGGGGATGGAGTTACTTTGGTGGTTTGTACAAGTATTTTTGTTTCACTAATAACTACTATTCCAGATATATCATGGTACGGGATTATTTGGACTACAAGATCAAATCAGATTATAGAGCAAGATTTGATAAATAATAGTCAACAAATTGGAATTCATTTATCAACAGATTTTTTTCTTCCATTTGAACTCATTTCAATAATTCTTTTAGCTGCTTTGATAGGTGCAATTGTCGTGGCTCGCCAGTAAGAATAGAACTAGTAATATCAATCTAAATTCCATTTTGTTCTATTTATTTTATCTCCATTTCCTTTGAATTTTACATGTGAATGGGAAAGTGAAAGATTGTTTATGTTTAAAAGAATCTTATTATTCGACTTATTACCAATATCTTCTTTTTGTCTGTACTTGTTATATTCTCTAGTCAATCGAATCTGTTGAAGTGTTGTTCATATTGAAATGAATCCAAATTGATAAGGAGTTGGTCAATGATGCTCGAACATGTACTTGTTTTGAGTGCCTATTTATTTTCTATCGGTATCTACGGATTGATCACAAGCCGAAATATGGTTAGAGCCCTTATGTGTCTTGAACTTATACTGAATGCGGTTAATATAAATTTCGTAGCTTTTTCTGATTTTTTTGATAGTCGCCAATTAAAAGGAAATATTTTTTCCATTTTTGTTATAGCTATCGCAGCCGCTGAAGCAGCTATTGGACCGGCTATTGTTTCGTCAATTTATCGTAACAGAAAATCAACTCGTATCAATCAATCGAATTTGTTGAATAAATAGTATTAATTAGAAAAATTGGAATTTCGAATATTGAAATTCGAATATTTATCAATTCAAATTCGCATGTATGATAACGTATGATCATGTTTGCGAAAACGTAAGAAATCAAAGTATCTTGGCCCTCTGTTATGAATTGATCCAGAGGTAGATTGATTAGAAAAATTCTGGTAAATCATTGATTCATCTGGTGTCGAAATATATGATTCATTTACAAGTTTACTAGATCGAAAATTGCTGATGTTCAAAAATTAATAGAGCCAATGTCTCATTCAGTAAAGATTTATGATACATGTATAGGATGTACTCAATGTGTCCGAGCCTGCCCCACAGATGTATTAGAAATGATACCTTGGGACGGATGTAAAGCTAAGCAAATAGCTTCTGCTCCAAGAACAGAAGACTGTGTTGGTTGTAAGAGGTGTGAATCCGCCTGTCCGACAGATTTCTTGAGTGTTCGAGTTTATTTATGGCATGAAACAACTCGAAGCATGGGTCTAGCTTATTGATACGTTTCAAAAAACCACATACGAATACCTTTTTTTTACTGACAAAAACCCGTGCTCAAAGTGGAAAAGATTTTTTTTCCATTTTGAGCACGGGTTTTTCTGGCCCAAGTGTATCTTATTTTTACCACGAATTTTTTTCCTTGGTTAACAATAGTTGTAGTTTTCCCAATATCCGCGGGTTCCTTAATCTTCTTATTTCCCCATAGAGGAAATAAGGTAATTAGGTGGTATACTATTTTGATATGCTTAATGAATCTCCTTATAACAACCTATGCATTCTGTTATCATTTCCAATTGGACGATCCATTAATCCAGTTGACGGAGAATTATAAATGGATCCAATTTTTTGATTTTTACTGGAGATTCGGAATAGATGGACTCTCTATAGGCCCTATTTTACTGACGGGATTTATCACCACTTTAGCTACTTTAGCGGCTCAACC